TTAGGTGTTGTTAGGGAAACTTTTTCCGACCAGTTCGTGTTTTAAGTATTTTGTTTATTTTGCTTATTATTGTCTGTATTAAATTGGGTGGTATATTTATTTCCTGTGTTTCCCATATATGTTAATATGAGATTGATTTAAATAAATAACTCTATATGATGTATCATTGATTATCCTTAGTGATTTATACAAATAATAAGATCTTAAGTAAGTTATCTTTCACTTTATAGCGGGATACAGAGTTCCCTAAATAGGAAAGAGAGAAGAGTAATTTAATAATTAAACATTTATGGTAATGCAATCGTTGCATATGCGTATTATCTATTAAAATAAAGCAATTTTTTATTATTATGTAAAAAAATGTTATTTTACGTGAAATGAGAATTTATTGTTAAACTGGATTAATAAACTATTTTTCATCTTGTATGCAATTAAATTGTCATCTCATATATTTTATTGACAATTTATGAAATCTAGTAGAACCAATCCTAAACTTATCTGTAAGTTTAAGAAAAGATAAGTTTAGGATTGGTTCTACTAGATTCATAGGGACGTAAATAAATTAAGGTGTTGTTAGGGAAAACTTTTTCCAACCAGTTCGTGTTTTCAGTATAGTTTCTTGTGGGGTGGTTCCGTTGGAAGCTAGGTTCTTGTTGGAGTGTTGAAAAGTGTTGGGGTCTGTCAGTTTTTTACTGCGTGTTAGTGGGGTTTTTTACTGCCTGGGCTAAAAAACTTGGATTAAGGTAGTATGTTTGTGGTTTTATGTTGCCTAGTTTATGGTTGTTCGTGTTTTCAGTATAGTTTCTTGTGGGGTGGTTCCGTTGGAAGCTAGGTTCTTGTTGGAGTGTTGAAAAGTGTTGGGGTCTGTCAGTTTTTTACTGCGTGTTAGTGGGGTTTTTTACTGCCTGGGCTAAAAAACTTGGATTAAGGTAGTATGTTTGTGGTTTTATGTTGCCTAGTTTATGGTTGTTCGTGTTTTCAGTATAGTTTCTTGTGGGGTGGTTCCGTTGGAAGCTAGGTTCTTGTTGGAGTGAGTTTTATTCTTGCTCAGTTCTAGTTCAATTGTTTGCTTGTTTTATATGTAAGTTTGTGCGTGATTTGTTCTAAGGTTTAGTTCTAGATGGGCTCTAGATTGGTTTGTTTACGTTTGTATTTAATTCTCATTAGTTATTGTTATGTAATCAAGTGTTCTTGTATTTAGCAATGCATTTAGTTTCGGTTAAATTTTGTGCCAGCAGCCGCGGTTATACCTTGGAAGCGATTGAACTTGTTTGGCTGAAGGGTAGTTGTATGGTGTTATTTGATGTTGTGGATTTACTCTGATGGTTATTGGGTGAAATTTTTATCTTTGTTTTTATTCATTTATTTGTTTGGAGGCTATGAAATTCTTATTCTTAAACTAGGATTAGATACCCTATTATTTTTGGATGTTAATGTTTTGCCTGAGTAGTATTAGTTATGTTCTTGAAACTTAAAGAATTTGGCGGTATCTTATTCCGTTCAGAGGAACCTGTCTCGTTATCGATAGTCCGCGTTGGACCTTACTTAGTTGTTTGTTGGTTTGTATACCGCCGTTTATTGATTATCTTTTAAGGGTTGTTTAATTTTCTCGTTCCTTTATTTGGTTTAATTTCAGGTCAAGGTGCAGCTTTCTCTAAGTGTATTGGTGGGTTACATTGTTATTTGTTGTTTTGGATTGTTGGTTTTAATTACTGGCATGAAATTGGATTTGATTGTAATGTTTTGAAGATTGTTTTTGTGATAATTGGTTCTGAGATATGTACACATCGCCCGTCGCTCTCGTTTTATTTGTTAATGAGATAAGTCGTAACAAAGTGGTTGTACCGGAAGGTGTAGCTGGAGTGATAATGTTATCAGATCATTTCTGTTAGTTGAGATTTCATTTACGCTGAATAATTGTGTCGTGCGATTCGACATGGTCTGATTGTTGTTGAGCGGTTTGCTGTTTTTTTGTGTTATGGATTAGTGTTTTAGTAAAGTATTATTTTGTTGTTGTATTTTTATTGATTTAATTTTTTTGGTTATAGTTTATTTGTACTGTAGGGGTGTATTGATTTATTTTTGGAAGTTTGCTTGGTTTGCTGTACCTTGTGTATCAGGGTTTACTGAATTTTATTATTTATTTTTATTTCCCGATTCTAAAAGGAGCTATTAACTTATTTTAGTTGTTGTTTTATTAACATTAATAATAGGTTGGTAGTGGTGAAATGTTATTCGTCTTTAGGGGTTTCTGGTTTTTCAAGAAATGAATTTAATTCATGCGTCTTATTTAGAGTTTTATTATTTGTTTATTTATTTTTATTTGGTGTTAAGATTGGGAGGGATTAGCTTCTTATTTTATTTTTATAATTTTTTTGTTTATTTGGTCTTGTGGGTTTTATATTGATTTTCAATTTGATTATGTTAAAATTTTATTTGTTTTGTTCTTTATTTTTGTTTATTTAATTATTTATTGGAATGTATTCTTTATTTTGTTTTGGTTAGTAATTATTGTAGAATTAGTAAATTTGTTGTTAGGTTGTTTTATTTGTGTTAATTTTCTTTGAGGAACTAGGCAAATTTCATGCCCGCCTGTTTAACAAAAACATCTTTTCTTGTTAGTTTTTGAAGTATGGCCTGCCCGCTGACTTTGGTGTTGAAGGGCCGCGGTATTTTGACCGTGCAAAGGTAGCATAGTCATTAGTTCTTTAATTGTGATCTGGTATGAATGGCTTGACGAGGCATGGGCTGTCTTAATTTTGAATTGTTTATTGAATTTGGTCTTTGAGTTAAAATTCTTAGATGTTTTTATGGGACGAGAAGACCCTATAGAGTTTGACATTTGTTACGGTCCCTTTCTGTTTGTGAGGGTTCACTGGGCCGTTTAATATGTTTTGTTGGGGTGATGGGAGGGATATAAATGAACCCCTCCTTTTGTTATTATATTTATTTATATTTACTTGATCCATTTATTTTGATTGTAAGATTAAATTACCTTAGGGATAACAGCGTTATCTTCCTTGAGAGTTCTTATCGGCAGGAGGGTTTGCGACCTCGATGTTGGATTAAGGTTTATTTTCGGTGTAGGAGCTGGAAATTTATTAGGTCTGTTCGACCTTTAAAATCTTACATGATCTGAGTTCAAACCGGCGTGAGCCAGGTTGGTTTCTATCTATAATGGAGTTTTATACCTTAGTACGAGAGGACCAGGTATTTGGAATAATTTTATATTTGTTGAATATTATTAACTGGCTATTTTGGCAGATAAGTGCGTTAGATTTAGAATCTGTTAATGTAAATTTTTAATGTTACAAGTAGTATTATATGTTAGGTTATCTATTTTTTGTTGTGATCTTTTTGTTGTTGATTTTGTTTGTCATGGTTGGGGTAGCCTTTCTTACTCTTTTGGAACGCAGGGTTGTTGGGTTTCATTCCCATCGAAAGGGTCCCAATAAGGTAGGATTTGTTGGTGTTCTTCAGCCTTTTAGAGATGCCATTAGGTTATTTTCTAGGGAGCAGTATATTTCCTTTGTTTCTAATTATTTGGTTTATTATTTTTCTCCTGTTTTTGGTTTATTTCTTTCTTTGTTGGTCTGGTTGCTGATTCCTTATTTGAGAGGTTTTATTTCCTTTGAGTTGGGCTTGTTGTTTTTTTTGGCTTGTACTAGACTGGGTGTTTATACTGTAATAGTTGCTGGGTGGTCTTCTAATTCTGGGTATTCTTTATTAGGTGGTTTGCGTGCTTTGGCTCAGACTATTTCCTATGAGGTAAGATTGGCCTTTATTTTGCTTTCTTTTGTTGTTTTGATTTGTAGCTATAATCTGATTTATTTTTATTTATTTCAGTTTTATATTTGACTAATTTTTTTTTCTTTCCCTTTATCTTTTGTTTGGTTTATTTCCTGTTTGGCTGAAACTAATCGTACTCCTTTTGACTTCGCTGAAGGTGAGTCTGAGTTGGTTTCTGGCTTTAATGTTGAGTATGGTGGTGGGGGCTTTGCATTGATTTTCTTGGCCGAATATGCCAGTATTCTTTTTATGAGATTGTTGTTTTGTGTAATTTTTTTGGGTAGTGATCTTTATTCTCTGTTTTTTTATATTAGGTTGTCTTTTGTGTCTTTTTTATTTATTTGGGTTCGTGGTACTTTACCGCGGTTTCGTTATGATAGGTTAATGTATTTGGCTTGGAGGAGATTTTTGCCTCTTTCATTGAATTATCTTTTATTTTTTGTTGGTGTTAGGGTTTTTATTTTTTCTTTATTGTAGGTGTATTAATTTAGGTATAAGTTAATAGAAGGTTTGAACTTCTTTCATAATGTTTTCAAGACATTAGGCTTATTCTATTGCTTTTTAACTTAGTTAAATAATTTTATCTCATAGTTTTGTTATTGTTGGTTTTGAAATGAAATATTGGAAGTAAAGTACTGTTAGGATTTGTCCGGTTAAGATGTATGGTTCTTCAACTGGTCGGGCTCCAATTCAAGTAAGTAGAATTACTGTGTTTGTTATTGTTCAGAATAGTACTTGATTGATTGGGTAGAATTGTGTTCCACGGAACTTTGATTTGTTTACTGGTATAACGAATAGGATTAAGATTGATATAGCTAGTGCAATTACTCCTCCTAATTTGTTAGGGATTGATCGTAGGATTGCGTATGCGAATAAGAAGTATCATTCTGGTTGAATGTGTACTGGTGTTACTAGCGGGTTTGCTGGTGTGAAGTTGTCTGGGTCCGCTAGGATATATGGTTCTCTTAGGGTCACTGTTGATAGGGCTATAATTGTGATTGTGAATCCTACAATGTCCCTTGCTGTGAAGTAAGGGTGGAATGGAATCTTGTCTGTGTTTTTGTTTAGTCCTAGCGGGTTGTTTGATCCTGTTTGGTGCAGAAATAGAAGGTGGACAATAGTTATTGCTGCAATTGCAAATGGTATTAGAAAGTGGAGTGCGAAGAATCGTGTTAGGGTTGCGTTGTCTACAGCAAATCCCCCCCATACTCATTGTACTAGTTCCTGTCCTATATATGGTACTGCTGATAATAGGTTGGTAATTACAGTTGCTCCTCAGAATGATATTTGCCCTCAGGGTAATACGTATCCTAGGAATCCAGTTGCTATAGTTAAGATTAGGAGTAGAACCCCTACGGATCATGTGTGTGTAAATTTGTATGATCCGTAGTATAGGTTTCGTCCTGTGTGCATAAAAATGCATACGAAGAATATTGAGGCTCCGTTTGCGTGTAGTGTTCGTAGTAGCCACCCGTTGTTGACGTCTCGGCAAATGTGTCTTACTCTGGAGAATGCTATGTTGATGTCTGGGCAGTAATGTATGGCTAGGAATAGTCCTGTTATGATTTGTATGATTAGGCAGATTCCTATTAGTGATCCGAAGTTTCATCATCCTCTATTTGTTGATGGAGTTGGTAAGTCTACTAGAGCTCCATTTGCAATTTTGATTAGCGGGTGTCTGTTTCGTATGGGTTTGTTCATTAGTTTGTGTGTCGTAGTGGTCCCCTTGAGATGTTGATGATGTTTACTACTACGATTAGTGTTAGTAGTATATATATTACTAGTATAATTGTTATTATTCCCGGGATTTGGTTATATATTGTTAGTGTTGTTATTATAATTTCGTCTTCTGTCGTCGATTCGTGGGTGTTTATTTCCTTGTTGTTTGTTTGGTCTGGTATAAGGTATATTATTGTTGGTGATAGGACTATTGCTGTTATTATTATCTTGCTTGTTGGGTAAAATATTTCATTTGATGCTAGTCTTGTTATGTATATAAATAGTACTAATATTCCTCCAATTATGATTATGAATAGGATGTATGAGAATCAGAATCTTTTGTATATGGTTCCTCTGATTATGCATGTTATTATGGTTTGTAAGAGTAGTATTATTCCTATTGCTAGCGGGTGTTTTATTTGTGTGGATATTATTCTTGTTATTATTCTTGTTGATATTAATAGTTTGGTCATATCAGGGGGTATTTTATTTAAAATGTTAATTTTGGGGATTAATGAAATGGCACTATGCGCTTTTCCTCTGAAGTTTTAAAAGTTGATTCCTTATTTTTGGTTTACAAGACCAATATTTTTGTTAAATTATTAAAACTTTTAATGTCAATGTGTTTTTATCTTTTTGTTCTTTATTTTTGTGGTATTTGGTCATTTTCTTCTAGTCGTAAGCATTTGCTGGTTACTTTGTTGAGTTTGGAGTTTATTGTTTTAGTTCTTTATCTTTCGGTTTATTTTTATTTGTGTGGATTGAATTATAGATTGTTTTTTGTTGTTTATTTTTTAGTTTTTTCTGTTTGTGAGGGTTCACTGGGCCTATCAATTTTGGTTTCTATAATTCGTAGTCATGGTAATGATTATTTTCGTTCTTATAGAGTTCTTCAATGTTAAGGTTTCTTTGTTTTTTGTTCTTTTTAACCCCGCTGTGTGTTTTTCCAGGTTCTTGGTGGTTGATTTGTTCTTTATTGTTTGCTGTTTCTTTCGTTTATTTTTTTTCTTTCCCTTATTTTTTCTGTTGGGGTAATCTGAGTTATTTTTTTGGCTGTGATGTTATTTCGTATGGGCTTGTTCTATTAAGTTTGTGGATTTGTGTTCTTATGGTTTTGGCTAGAGAGTCTGTTTTTCGTTCTGGTTATTTTTCTGGTCTTTTTCTTTTTGTTGTTATTTTTCTTGTTGTCATGCTGTATTGTACTTTCAGAAGAGTTAGTTTACTTTCGTTTTATATTTTCTTTGAAAGTAGATTGATCCCTACTTTACTTCTTATTTTGGGTTGAGGATACCAGCCTGAACGTGTTCAGGCTGGTATCTATTTGTTGTTTTATACTTTGTTAGCTTCTCTTCCTTTGTTGATTGGTATTTTGTTTATTTATGGTTCGTTGGGTTCATTATTCCTTTGTTTGTTACGGGGTGGCGTTTCTGTTAGTGGTTTGTTTTATGTTTGTATAGTTTTGGCCTTTTTGGTTAGGATGCCTATATTTTTGGTTCATTTGTGGCTCCCAAAGGCGCATGTGGAAGCTCCTGTTTCTGGCTCTATGATTTTGGCAGGTGTTTTATTGAAGCTTGGGGGTTATGGTCTTCTTCGGGTTTTTCCTGTGTTGTTTAAGTTTGGCTTTAGTATTGGTCTTGTTTGAGTTGTTTTAAGTTTGGTTGGTGGTTTGTTGGTTAGTTTATTTTGTATGCGACAGACTGATTTGAAGTCGTTGATTGCTTATTCTTCTGTCGCTCACATGAGCATGGTCATTGGTGGTATTATGACTATAAGTTATTGGGGGGCTTGTAGTTCCCTTGCTTTGATAATTGCTCATGGTTTGTGTTCTTCCGGCCTTTTTTGTCTTTCTAATATTTCTTACGAACGTTTTGGTAGACGTAGCTTGTTAATTAATAGGGGTTTAGTTAATTTGATGCCTAGAATGTCCATGTGGTGTTATTTATTGAGTGCTTGCTATATGGCCGGCCCACCCTCTCTTAACCTTTTATGAGAGATTGGCTTGTTAAGTGGTTTGGTTGCTTGGTCTTGATATCTTATGTTTGTTTTGGTTTTTTTGTCTTTTTTTGGGGCTGCTTATACACTTTATATGTATTCTTATAGTCAGCATGGTGCTCTTTTTTCTGGTCTTTATTCTTGTTCATTGGGTTATGTTCGTGAGTTTGCGTTGTTGTTTTTGCATTGGTTTCCTCTTAATTTAGTTATTCTTAGGGTTGATTTAACTATCTTTTGGATGTAAGTTGATTTGTTGTTTATCTGAATAGTTTAATGTAAAATGTTGGTTTGTGGTGCCAATGATATAGTTTTATTTTGGATTATGATGCCGATTTCTATTTGTTTTGCTAGATTTGTCTTTTTGTTTGGTTTGGGTTGATTTTGTTGTTTTTGAGGGGTTTATTTTGTTTTGTGTGATTTGGTGTATTTTGTTGATTGAGGGATTGTTGGGTTGAATAGTGGGTCAGTTGTTATGACCTTTTTGTTTGATTGGATATCTTTATTATTTTTGGGTTTTGTCTTTATTATTTCTTCGTTGGTTATTTTGTATAGTGATGATTATATGTATGGTGATTCGAATATTTTTCGTTTTATTATGTTGGTTTTGCTCTTTGTGGTTTCTATATTGTTCTTGATCATTAGCCCTAATATGATTAGAATTCTATTGGGGTGGGATGGTTTAGGTTTAGTGTCTTATTGTTTGGTAATTTATTATCAGAATGTAAAGTCTTATGGTGCTGGTATGTTGACAGTTTTATCTAATCGTATTGGTGATGTGGCCTTGTTGATGGTGATTGCTTGAATAATTAATTTTGGTAGTTGGAACTTTATTTATTATTTGGAGTTTTTGGCTGGTTCTGCTGAGATGGAGTTGATTTCTTTTCTTGTTGTTCTGGCGGCTATAACTAAAAGTGCTCAAATTCCCTTTTCTTCTTGATTGCCGGCAGCAATGGCGGCTCCCACTCCTGTTTCTGCTTTGGTTCATTCGTCTACTTTGGTTACGGCTGGTGTTTATCTGTTAATTCGTTTTAGTCCTTCATTTAGTTATTTGTTGAATACTATATTGTTGTTGGTTTCTGCTTTAACTATATTTATGGCTGGACTGGGAGCCAATTTTGAATATGATTTAAGGAAAATTATTGCTTTGTCAACTCTAAGACAATTGGGTTTGATAATTATGACTGTCTCTGTGGGTCTCTCTAGTCTAGCTTTTTTTCACCTGTTAACTCATGCATTGTTTAAGGCTTTATTGTTTATGTGTGCTGGAGGGGTTATTCATTCCATAGGAGACTCCCAGGATATCCGTTTTATGGGGGGCTTATCCGTTTATATGCCTTTTACTTCTTCTTGCTTAATGGTTTCTAGTTTTGCTCTTTGTGGTATGCCGTTTTTGGCTGGGTTTTATTCTAGGGATTTTATTTTAGAGATGATCTCTATGAGATATGTGAATGTATTTGGATTTCTTTTATTATTTGTCTCTACTGGTTTGACTGTTTGTTATTCCTTCCGTTTGTTTTATTTTGTTTTGTGTGGTGATTTTAATTTTGTTTCTTTACATTCTATGGTGGACACTAATTATAATATAGTTATGGGTATGATTGGTTTATTAGTTTTATCCGTTTTAGGGGGTGGGGCTTTGATGTGATTGATTTGTCCCACTCCTTCGGTTATTTGTTTGCCTTATTATTTGAAGTTTCTTACTTTCTTTTCTGTTGGCTTGGGGGGCTTTATTGGTTATGAGATAGCTGGATTTAATTTTGGTGATTATTTGCTTTCTATGTGTTATTATCGGGTTTCTTCTTTTTCTGGTTCTATGTGGTTTATACCATTTTTTTCTACTTATGGGGTTTCTTCCGGCCCTTTGGGGTTTGGTTATAGGTCTATACGGGTTCTTGATTCTGGTTGGATGGAGTATTTTGGTGGACAGGGTTTATATTGGTTTCTTTTTAATTTGGGTAGGATTAATCAGTGGGTTCAACATAGAAGCTTGAAGTTATTTTTAGGCTTTTTTGTTATGTGGACTGTTTTATTGCTTGTGTTGATTTATTACTTGAATAGCTTATATAGAGCGTGACACTGAAGATGTCAATGAGGATTTTTTCCTTCGGGTGTTATTTATAAAAGTTTCTCTTTGTTTTTACAGTGAAAGTGTAATGTTTTTAATAAACTATATAAATAGAAGTGTAAACGGATTTATCCGCTATAGTGATAAGTAGCAGCATTCACTCTTTCTGTTCACTTCTTTGAGCGGAATATTTAATTCAGTTTTATTATTAACAATAATATACCTCTTTTTGGTTTCGATCAAAGGTTAAAGTAAGGATATTATTAGTATCAGGGATCAGGTCGAAACTGATTGCAAGGTTTGCTTCTTACTTTGAGATTAACTATTTGGTAGTACTTTTTGAATGCAACTCAAATGTTATTATTAACTATAATCCCCCTGGTTAGTTTCTCCATTCTAGTGATCCCTGGTTTCATTCGTGGTAAAGTCCAATAATTAGGATTAGTAGGAATGCGGATCTAATTAGCATTCATGATCTTATGTTTGATGTTGTTATAGTAATTGGTATTGGTAGTAATAGTGCAATTTCTACATCGAAGATTATAAAGATTACCGCGACTAAGAAGAATCGTGATGAGAATGGTAGTCGGGCTGAGTTTTTTGGGTCAAATCCGCATTCGAAGGGGGATCTTTTTTCTCGTTCTTCGTTGGTTTTTTTTGAGATTAGTGTTGCTACTATCATTACGATGGTTGAGATTGTAATTGTTATTGCTGCTATTGTTATAACTGTTGATATTATTTATCTTGTTTTGCACAAATTTCTTGATTGGAAGTCAAGTATACTTACTTGTATTAGATAAATATTGTGTTATCTTCCTCATCAGTAGATTGAGATATATAGGAATAGTCATACTACGTCTACGAAGTGTCAGTATCATGCTGCTGCTTCAAATCCAAAGTGGTGGTTTGATGAGAAGTGTAGAGTTGTCTGTCGTAATAAACATGTGGTTAAAAATGTTGTTCCGATGATTACGTGAAGTCCGTGAAATCCTGTGGCCATGAAAAATGTCGACCCATATGCTGAGTCTGCAATTGTGAAGGGTGCTTCAATATATTCGTATGCTTGTAATGCAGTAAAGTAGAGTCCTAGAAGGACTGTGAAGAATAGGCCTTGTGTTGCTTGTCTAAAGTTATTTTCTAGTAGTCCATGGTGTGCTCATGTTACAGTTACTCCTGAGGCAAGTAGGATTGCTGTGTTTAATAGTGGGATTTGCATGGGGTTGAATGGTTGGATTCCTGTGGGCGGCCACGCCGACCCTAGTTCAATTGTGGGCGATAGTCTTCTGTGGAAGAATGCTCAGAAGAATGATGCGAAGAATAGTACTTCTGAAATAATAAATAGAATTATTCCTCATCGTAGACCTCTTGTAACTGTTTTAGTGTGTAATCCTTGGTAGGTTCCCTCTCGTGTTACATCTCGTCATCATTGGATTATTGTTAATAGTGTGATTACTGTTCCTACCCCTAGTAGGCTGTTGTTGTATTGGTGAAATCATTTGATTAGTCCTATTAGTGTTACTATAGCTCCAATTGCTCCTGTGAGCGGTCATGGTCTTTTGTTTACTATGTGAAATGAGTGGTTTTCTTGAGTTGACATTAGTTTACTTCTCTAGAATATAAAGTTCTTAGGATTGCGAATACGTATGATTGAATAATGGCTACGGCTGATTCTAAGATTAATAATAAGATTTGTGCTGTAATTAACACGGCCAGGAGGGTGTGATTTATTGTAGGTCCATTATTTCCTAGTAGGGTTAGTAGTAGATGACCAGCGATTATGTTTGCTGTTAATCGTACTGCTAGTGTTCCTGGACGGATTAGGTTGCTGATTGTTTCAATAATGACCATAAATGGTATTAGTATTGTTGGTGTACCTTGTGGTACTAAGTGTTCAAATATGTGATTTGTGTTTTTGATTCATCCAAATAATATAAATGTTATTCATAGTGGTAGCGCTAGTGTTAATGTAAGTGTTAAATGTCTTGTTCTAGTGAAGATGTATGGGAATAGGCCCAGGAAATTATTTATTAGAATTATAAGAAACAATGAGGTGAAAATGAATGAGTTTCCCTTGTTTTGATCTCCTTTTCTTAAAATCGTTTTTATTTCTGTATGAAGTTTATTTATTAGTAAGTTTAGTGCTATTCTGTTTCGTGAAGGTGTTAGTCAAATTCTTGTTGGGATTAATAGGAGTCCTACTATTGTTCTAGTTCAGTTTAGGGGTAGTCTATTGATTTCTGTTGTTGGATCAAAGATTGAGAATAGGTTTCTTATCATTTTCAGTTTATATTGTTAACGTTGATTTTATGTTTTGTTGTGCTTTTTTTGGTTGGTGATTGTATGAAGTAGTTTATAATGTTGAATATTAGGAGTGTTGCTAGAAATGTAATGTATAGGATTGTCCATTCTATAGGTATTATTTGTGGTATAAAAGGGTATCATTTATTGATTACTTCAGTTTGACATTCTGATATTATAATATTAACTAATCCTTTGTCATCAGAGATATTTGCTAGATTATCATGAACTGGTTTAAGAGACCATTACTTGCTTTCAGTCATCTGATGATTCTCTTAGTCTTGAGACTCAGTTAATGAAGTGATTTGCCGATACTCTTTCGATTGTGATAGGTATAAATCTGTGATTTGCGCCACGTATTTCTGACCATTGTCCGTATAGGATACCAGGATGGTTGATTGAAAATCTTGTTTGGTATAGTCGTCCTGGTGTGGCGTCTGTTTTCACCCCCAATCTTGGAATTGTTCAAGAGTGTAGTACGTCTGCTGCTGTTACTACTAGTCGAATTGGTGAATTTATAGGTAGTACGATTCGATTGTCTGTGTCTAATAGTCGGAAGGTTCTTGCTTGGTTTTCTTCTTGTGGGATTATATATGAGTCGAATTCAAGTTTTGTAAAGTCTGAGTATTCATATCTTCAGTATCATTGATGTCCTACTGCTTTTAAGGTTATTGCTGGGTTGTGGATTTCATCTATTAGGTACAGAAGTCGTAAGGATGGTATTGCAATGAATACTAGGATGATTGCCGGTGCAATTGTTCATGTAGTTTCAATTAGTTGTCCTTCTAATATGAATCGTCTAGTGTGTTTATTTCAAAGTAGGGTGGTTATTATGTATATTACAGTTGTAATGATTATTAATATAATTATTAATGTATGATCATGGAAGAAGATTAATTGTTCTATGATGGGTGATGCTCCGTCTTGTAGTCTTATGTTTAATCATGTTGTCATTGGTTCTAATGAAGGTCGCTAAAACTTTATATGTGGAGCTTAAATCCAATGCACTTATCTGCCACATTAGATTGTGGTTGACGTTAGTTAATTACTGAGATTGTAGGTAATTCTGAGTATCTATGTTCTGCCGGTGGGAAGTTTTGTATTCATTCAATTGAGTTTCTCGTTTGTGTTGGGAATAAGATTTGTCGGTTTGATGTAATACTTTCTCAGATAATGAATAGGAATATTATTACTCTTACGAATGAAATTGTTGATCCTATTGATGAGATGATGTTTCATGTAGTGTAAGCGTCTGGATAGTCAGAGTATCGTCGAGGTATTCCGGCTAATCCTAAGAAGTGTTGTGGGAAGAATGTTATGTTTACTCCTGTAAATATAACAGCGAATTGGGCTTTTAATCATTTCGGGTTTATAGTAAGTCCGGTAAATAGAGGAAATCATTGAATGAATCCTGCTATGATTGCAAATACTGCTCCTATTGATAGTACGTAGTGGAAGTGGGCTACAACGTAATAAGTGTCGTGCAACACGATGTCAATTGACGAGTTTGCAAGAACTACCCCTGTTAATCCCCCTATTGTGAATAGGAATACAAATCCTATTGCCCATAGGCAGGCAGGTCTATATGTTAATTGTGATCCATATATTGTTGCAAGTCATCTGAAGATTTTAATTCCTGTTGGTACTGCAATGATTATTGTTGCTGATGTAAAGTATGCTCGTGTGTCGACGTCTATTCCTACTGTAAATATATGGTGGGCTCATACAACAAATCCTAGCAAGCCGATTGCTAGTATTGCAAAAATTATTCCGAGGTTTCCGAAGGCTTCCTTCTTTCCTCTTTCGTGGCAGATAATGTGGGAGATTATACCAAATCCTGGTAGGATTAAAATGTATACTTCAGGGTGCCCGAAGAATCAAAATAAGTGTTGGTATAAGATTGGATCTCCCCCTCCAGCTGGGTCGAAGAATGATGTATTTAGGTTGCGGTCGGTTAGTAGCATAGTGATTGCTCCTGCTAATACTGGCAGAGACAGTAGTAGGAGTAGGGCTGTGATGGCGACAGATCATACAAATAGTGGGATTCGTTCGGGTTTTATATTTTTTGGCTTTATGTTAATTGTTGTTGAGATAAAGTTTACTGCTCCCAGAATTGATGATACACCTGCTAGATGTAAGGAGAAGATGGCTAAGTCCACGGATGCTCCAGCGTGGGCAATTCCTCTTGCAAGAGGGGGGTAAACTGTCCATCCTGTCCCTGCACCACTTTCTACTGTTCTACTAGTAAGTAGTAGTGTTAATGATGGTGGTAGTAATCAGAATCTTATGTTGTTTATTCGTGGGAATGCCATATCTGGAGCTCCTAATATAAGCGGTACTAGTCAGTTCCCGAATCCACCAATTATGATTGGTATAACCATGAAGAAGATTATGACAAATGCATGGGCAGTGACGATAACGTTATAGATTTGGTCATCTCCAATTAAAGATCCAGGTTGTCCTAATTCTGTTCGAATTAGTATTCTGAGTGATGTTCCGACCATTCCTGATCAGGCACCGAATACAAAGTATAATGTTCCAATGTCTTTGTGATTTGTTGAGAATAGTCATCGGTTGATAATTAGTGGAGTGGCTGAGAGAGATAAGTAGGCGGTAGGCTGTAAATCTATTTAGGAGGTTATTACGTGACTCTTCCACTATTATTTTAGCCTTGTATTCACATTGTGATAATAGAATGCAATTCTGTAGGGGTAGGGTTTAAATTAACTTACCAAGGCCTAAAGGTTATGGCCCTTTATTTATAGCTTTGAAGGTTATTAGTTTGTTTAACTTAAGGCCTAAGGGGTTTAAATTAATCCGGCTATAATTCTACATATTAGTATTCCTGTTAATGAGATTGATGATATAATTATGGCTCTGATTTTTTTGGCTGTTTTGTTTTTGTGTGATTTGGTGTTTCATTTAGGTTCCTCACTTAGGATTATGAAGCTTGAATATGAGATTTTTAGGTAGTAGTATAATGTGATTAGTGATGTAATTACTATAATTGTTGCCATGGGTGTTATTTTGTTTATAATTATTTCTTGGATGACAATTCACTTAGGCAGGAACCCAAGGAAGGGGGGTAACCCCCCTAGGGATAACAGCGATGTGAATATTATGAATTTTGTTAGTATGGCTTCTTTATTTGTTAAGAGGGTTTGGTTAATGAATGATACTCTGGATAACTTAATTGTTGACAGCACGGTTAATACTAGTGTTGAGTAGATTATGAAGTATGTGATTCATAAATTATCTCCCATGATTAGTGCAGCTAATATTCAACCGGTGTGATTGATAGATGAATATGTTATGATTTTTCGTATTGATGTTTGGTTAAGTCCTCCAATTGCTCCTATAATTGTTGATGCTAGGATAATTCTTGATGTAAATGCATTGATCTCGATCAGGTATGATATTAATATCAGTGGCGCTGCTTTTTGAATTGTTATTAATAGTCCACAATTTTCTCATCTTAGCCCTTCTATTACTCCTGGGAATCATCAGTGAAATGGAGCCGCCCCTCTTTTTAATATCAATGGGGTGCAAATGATTATTGTCGTATATGAGGTTTCTATGAATGTGAGTGTGAATAAATCCTCTGTTAGTGTTTTTATTACTACCATAAATAGCAGTGTTGCTGAAGCCAATACTTGGACAATAAAGTATTTTAGTGAGGCTTCTGTGTTGTATATATTTTTAGTGTTAGATATCAATGGAATAAATGATATTAAGTTGACCTCTAGTCCTATTCATGCACCAAATCATGAGTTGGAGGACACGGCCACTAACACACCTCTTACTAGCGTAGTTAGTAATAGGATTTTGGTTGAGTTACTGGGCATTAGAGAAGAGAGTATTTACTCTATTTATGGGGTATGAACCCATTAGCTTTGCTTAGCTTACTTTTCTAGGTCTAGGTTTTATTTTTTACATCTTGGTGTATGGGGCACGTTGGCTTTTGATGCTTGCGGTGACAGTTTAATTCTGTTGGGTGTAATGGAGGTAGATTTTTGGCTTCTACATTTTTTATCCTATCACGATAGTCCTTTAATCAGGCTCTCCATA